TTATTTGGGATTCAGAAGTGAAAGAAATCATTTTATCTACTAATAGTGGACAAATTGGCGTATTACCAAATCATGCGCCTATTGCCACAGCCATAGATATAGGTATTTTGAGAATACGCCTTAATGACCAATGGTTAACGATGGCCTTGATGGGCGGTTTTGCTAGAATAGGAAATAATGAGATCACTGTTTTAGTGAATGATGCGGAAAAGAGTATTGACATTGATCCACAAGAAGCTCGTAAAACTCTTGAAATGGCGGAAGATAACTTGAAGAAAGCCGAAGGCAAGAGGCAGACAATTGAGGCAAATCTCGCTCTCAGACGAGCTAGGACACGGGCGKAGKCTATAAAGGGCATGGCGTAACGTGTCGGTGCGTCCGATGAAGAGTAATCAAAAGAGCTTCCTTCTAGAAGGATGCTCGTTTGAGTACTCTTACTCGGATTGAATAAAATCAAAATATCAAAATTAAGGAAAATCAATTAAATTCAAAAATCAAAATGAAATAGAAAATAGAGAACGAGAATAGGATGGAAAAGATACAAAATCAATAAAAAAAAAAAAAGAGTGAGTATAAAAACTTATTCGATACCCGAGTCAAGTTAGATACCTTAGATACCAAAGCCAATCGTATCGAATAAGTTTTTACGTTATACCTACTATTGGATTTGAACCAATGACTCCCGCCGTATGAAAGCAATACTCTAACCACTGAGTTAAGTAGGTTATTTATCATTACAAATTATCATTCCAAAGAGAAAGAATGGACTCATGGATTCGAATTCTAAATTGAATTATAAATTAAATATTCTTGATAAGCAATACCAATCAAAGAGATAGGAGATTTGGATCATGGAATATGTGTCTTGACAAGAAAGTCTCTACATGTTAAAATGTGTATAACAAGGGCTATAGCTCAGTTAGGTAGAGCGCCTCGTTTACACGTGCGCCAATGTTTTTCAGAGAAGTCCATCATAGAATCAAAAGAATCGATCTTATTGAGAAATCAAATCGACGTCTTACTCCATTCCTTTTAAGGAACAAAAGAGGAAAACAATAGCCTGACAAAGGGTTCGGTACGATTTTGGCGTCCATTTAAGTAGGCCCAAACAGAACCATCATTGATTTGAGATATTGATAAGGTGAATACCCAGTCTATTCAATGCTAGGCATAATGAGTATAAGAGCTCAAAAAATTTTCTTTTCGTCCTATCTTATGAACTTTAAGGTGTATGAAGTTTCATATTTCCTCTTTGATACTTTAAGTTAAGCAGGACGATAGAGACTCCATTTAACTTCGGTTGATCTAGGCCAAAAGCATACCTACATCAGGATAACTCTTCTTTGAAACACTTTGGTAGTGCTTCTGAATCGGAATCAAAATAATGAATCAGAGCACATGGAGCCGTCTATTATCTATTTATATTAATATAATAGTAAGAAGTAAGAAAAAATCATGGTAGACTGGCTGATATTTCTATCAGTTAATGAAAGAGCCCAATGCAAAAAAAATGCATGTCGGGTCTTTGAAACAGTTCGAATCATTTTGACAATAATAAGTTGGATCTGTTTTACCGAGAAGGTCTACGGTTCGAGTCCGTATAGCCCTATAATATTTTTAATATTTTAAATATAACTATCTAAAATAAACTATATAGATTCTAAAAAATAGATTTTTAAATAAAAAATGGATTTCTAATATTATTTATTGCATTGCTACTAAAAAAAAAATGAGGTGAAAGCTAGAAAATCCTATTTGTATATGTATAAGTTATAAGAGCAATTTCTATTTAGCGAAATAGAAATCAAATTGAAGTTAATTCTAAACAAAAAAAAATAGAACGGAAAGCTTCTAGTCAATGAATCTTGAAAAGAGACATGTCCTACAGTAAACAAAGGAAACTTAGGTGGTTCAAGCAAAATGAAGTCTCGTTTTTCCTAAACAGCTATGGATAACTTTACAATAAATTCCAATTCAAATTGGCGAATCCCATATATTTTATATTTTCTACGTTCATAGGAGTGCTTTTATGGTTCTGCTTTACGAATACGATCTTTTCTGGGCATTTCTAATAATCTCAAGTGTTATCCCTATTTTGGCATTTCTAATTTCCGGCGTTTTGGCCCCCCTTAACAAAAGGCCAGAGAAGCTTTCGAGTTATGAGTCGGGTATAGAACCAATGGGCGATGCTTGGTTACAATTTAGAATCCGTTATTACATGTTTGCTCTCGTTTTTGTTATTTTTGATGTTGAAACGGTTTTTCTTTATCCGTGGGCAATGAGTTTTGATGTAGTAGGAGTATCCGTATTTATAGAAGCTTTCATTTTTGTGCTTATCCTAATTGCCGGTTTAGTTTATGCATGGCGCAAAGGAGCATTAGAATGGTCTTAGCTTGTTGAATATTGAATTGAGACAAAGACAATAAAATAAAAAGAAAGTAAAAAAAAACATTGAAATGAGAGCGTTATGAATTCCATTGCGTTTCCCTTACTTGATCGA